TAATCGTAAATAAGAAGATTGTTTACGAAGAAAAACTAATAAAAATTCACATTCAGATACATAAGAATTGTATAGGAACCGAAATAGTCTTTTATTTTCTTTTGAAAAAATATAAATAGATTTCTTTGGAGTAATGAGAAAACTATTCCAATTATGATATTTATGAAGAAAGAATCGCAAGAAATGCAAAAGGGGAACATCTTGAATCCAGCATTGAAGGATTTGAACCAAGATTTCCATATGGATGGGATGGGGTATTAATATATCTGATACATAATTTGAATGTAATAATTTGTCCTCTAAAAAAGGAAAAATGGAATGAATAGAGCGTAAATTATGAGATTTTGTTATTTCTTTTTTTTCGAAATAAGATACTAATCGCAGCGAGAATGGAATTTCTACAAGAATTGCAAAACCTTCTGATATCATTTGAGAATAAAAATGGGAATAACAAAAATTGTTGTGGTGGTGACTAACGAATCGATTTTTGTTAGAATCATTAACCACGGAAAGAAAAAAATTCTGTTGATAGATTCGAATAATTAAACGTTTCACAAGCGCTAAACTGGATTTACTGTCATAACCAAAAACTTCCGTAGGTTCGTAAAAAAGAGAACCTTTTAAACCACGATCATGAGCAAGTGCATAAATATACTCCTGAAAGAGAAGCGGATATAGGAGGGGTTGTTGCCTAGATCTACCCTTTTCTAAATATCCTTGTAATTCTTCCATTTAGTTACATTTCTACTTGAACTATTAGCAGGAACATTTCTTAGGTTATCAAATAATACATAGTGCAATATGGTCAAAACAGGGTATCTATTATGTATATAGTAAGAAAAAAATATATACCCCCGGAAACGAGGAGTCCACTCAACAGATCTTTTTCCTCTCTTCTTCTATCCAACCGAGTGGTTTATCTTCGTTATAATTACAAGAGGGTCAAAAATCCTTTATTTTTGCAACCTAATCGCTCTTTTGATTTTGGAACAAATTTTTTTATCAGTATACTGTTTCTTCTACACATCTGTCTCCAATCGATAATATGGAATAGTTAGGATTTTTTTTTTAAGAAAAAGAATCAACGGTCCACTCACAAGAGAACCCCTTCCCCCACCAGGCACTAATTTATTTTTAACATCTAATTAGATCGGGTAATTATTCAAATTAAGAATATTAGCTCGTTGCTTTTTTTTTTACCAGAATTGGAACCAAGAGGTTCTATCCATTTATTCACTAGACCCAACTATAAATGTATGTTAATTTCTTTTGTCCTCTTCCACACAAATCAAAACAAAATTTTGTAATGATCCGATAAGGATAAACTCCAAATTCTATCTAAATTCTACTACTAAAAAAGAAGAATATACGAAATAAAAAATTCGATTTTTTTCTTATTATTACGACATGCTGTTTTTTCCATTCATCACCTTTCAGGATCAGTCGCGGTCTTATAGACTCTACCAATAGTCTGGACGAATTCGTTGCTTCATCCAAAAATGTGTAAAAGATCATAGTCGCACTTAAAAGCCGAGTACTCTACCGTTGAGTTAGCAACCCAAATAAATATGATATATAGAGATGATCAAAAAAAATCAATTGAATTGCACTGCACCACTCCATCAAAACATTGAACTAACAAGAAATCGAAAAGAAATATTTTAAGGTCAATTTAAAAAACAACGGAATAGAAATATCAAAATTGACAGACCGCTTTTTTCGTTAAGAAAATGCGTCTTGTATAAAAAGAAATCCGACAAAAACCCATTGACTAAAGTGAAGAAAAAAGCAATAGGGATCGGGGTAAACGGATCCATTTATCTACGATCGATCAAATTATATTTCTTCGATACACCATTGTCAATATAAATGGAATGTTGAGAAAACAAATTAATAAGGAAATCAAATAAAGACTTGTGTTGGATTGGCACAACATAAAAAAGAAATTTAGATGAAAAATAAAGACGAGGTGAGGTGGAGAAAAAATATCGGATTTATTCAATCAATAGAGGTCCAATAAACAAGATTTACTACTTATTTGTTGGCGGATTCCCCTACAAAAATAAAAAAAAAAAAAATGAAGATATTCAAGATGAAGTATGAATAGAACAAGAAAAGGGCAACTTGTAGGTAAATAATTACAAAAAAATAGATACTAGTTAACCCCCCTTTTTTATTCATTCATTTTGTTTTTTCCTTTAATTAACTCGAAGTTCTTTCTTGAAATAATTCTGCCTTCCTTAAAATATCCTGAACAGTTCCTGTAGGTTGAGCGCCTTTTTCAAGGAAGTATAGAATAGCGGGAACATTTAAATAAGTTTGATTCTGTATCGGATCGTAAAAACCTACTTTTCGAAGATCTCTTCCTTCTCTTCGGGATCGAACATCAATTGCAACGATTCGATAGATCGCTCATTGGGATAGATATAAATAAATAATGCCCCCCCTAGAAACGTATAGGAGGTTTTCTCCTCATACGGCTCGAGAAAAAATGATTCTAATTTCTGTGTATAATAGCAAATGGATACATAAGAGCATAAATTAGACTATGATTTTAGTTATTTTTTTGTTCTTCACTACACTTACAGAAAAAAAAGAAATATCATTTGTACTCATAACTCAAGTTGGATAATTCGTAAAGAATTCAAAGTGAAATCCTCAGAAATTTATTGAGTCGTCTCTAACCTCTTTTGTTTGTATCATCTCGAATCTATTTTTTTTCCTCATTCTAATAAAATTATTGAGACAATTGATGAAAATTGTGTTTCCTTGTTCCGGAATCCTGTCTCTTTGCTTTGTGAAATCCTTGGGTTTAGACATTACTTCGGCGATTCTTACTTCTTTCAAAATGGCAGCAACATACCTTTTGTTATTTATTTCTATGGAAAAGAAATATGAAGGATTGATTCCTTTGTAATACACTTTACATCGAAAAAGTTTTCCAAATTCCGACAAATTTGACTTTATTTTGAATTCAAACTTGTTCGAATTTGAACCTTTCAATTTATATATTGATATTGAGGATATACTTACAAAGTTAGTCTCACTTATTCATTGTTACTAACCCTAGATTTTGCCCCCCGATAAATGAATAAAGATTTTTTACTCGAGCTCCATCATGTACTATTTTTATTTACCAACCCAATACAAATTAGGTTCTTAGCAGGAACAGAACAAACTATGTCGAGTCAAGAGCATCTTCATTCCTATAGAAAATGGTGGACGTAAAAATCCACAGCGGATCATGTCCTTCAAGTCGCACGTTGCTTTCTACCACATCGTTTCAAACGAAGTTTTACCATAACATTCCTCTAATTTAGAATTAAATTTTGAACCAGTATGTAATTGATTCAATATGGAATCATGAATAGTCATTGGCTCAACCGATAGATAATAATCTATACTTTCTATCTTTCTCTCTACGTATAAATATTTATATAAATATTTATACGTAGAGAGAAAGGGGTTCATTTATTTAACCTAACCCCCTATTCTATCATACATATGAATGAAACAGATTTCTAAAAAGGACAAATAAACGAGTTTACTTAAATATTATTTGATTTCCATTTTCAACAGATTCGAGTATCAAGGTTTATTTTATATTATATGAAGTAAAAAAAATAAGATCTGGATCAATTTGTTTTTCCTATTTGTTCTTTCTCGGCTTTAGAAGTTTTAAGACGAACGATAAAACTAGTATCAAAAACTACGTACTCTTTAGTTTCCACATTTTATGTGGAATTGAGATACGCCCTTTATTTTCTTTAGACTTTCTTTGGGGAAAGGAATAAAGAGCCCTTTCTTTCACATTTCGATTACGAACGCATCGCGTGAGAATTCACATTTCATGAATATGGAACATAGGTTTTCTTATGAAAGAAAAGATAGAATTCTCCGAATTATTCCTAGAATCAAAAACAAAGGATTGGATCACATTGTATCCAACATTAAACAGAAAGTTGTTAAAGAGAAGAATTTTTGTTTCTGATAGAGACAATCTGGGACGGAAGGATTCGAACCTCCGAGTAACGGGACCAAAACCCATTGCCTTACCGCTTGGCCACGCCCCATTTCGATTTATATTCGACACTAATAAACACTAATATTAGTATTGGTTATTCGTCAATACAAACCAAAATATGAAATATTTTGTTGCTAGGATTCAACACATAGAAATATGAAAAAAAAAATTATTGATCATTACATAGAATTCAATTAAGATATTGTATGAAACTATAATTCCTTGTATTCTCGTTTGAGAATGAAAGGAAGGATTTTGGATTGGGGAGAGTTCGAAGAAAAGGAAGGACTTTTTTACCTGCTTTTTTTTTTACAGTTTTCCTTCATAAAAATAACTCAATCAAAATCCAATTTTCTAATCTACAAGAACGAAATGTTTGTTATGCTTAATATCTTTAGTTTCATCTCTATCTGTTTTAATTTTACCTTTGATTTGAATAGTTTTTTCTTCGCCAAATTGCCTGAGGCTTATGCCTTTTTCAATCCAATCGTAGACGTTATGCCTGTCATACCTTTATTCTTTTTTCTCTTAGCCTTTGTTTGGCAAGCTGCTGTAAGTTTTCGATGAAATATTTCATATTCCGCGAAATTCAGTATTTATTCGAAAAAAAAAAAATGGATAAGATCAGAGAAATCTTACATTTTGAACCCTCGATTCAAAAATAGAAATTCTTATATATTGAATAACCTAACCGTGGTGAGAAATTTTGATCCACTTATTTCCTCGTTCTGACCTTCCAGTGAACAAGGACTTTATAAAGTCCCCCACAATACCAAATAATGGATGTGGCAAAAAATTTTTTGTAATGAAGGAATTAGATCCTTCTTTCTTATTACAAATAAATTCGTGAAAATCCCCCTTTTTTTTTTCATTTTTGGGGTGTCATGCCAAAATAGTGTATGTAATAAATCAAGGTAATCCATTTCCTAAAAAAAAAAAAAAAGATCTTGGAGATTGTGCAATGCTTACTCTCAAACTCTTTGTTTACACAGTAGTAATATTTTTTGTTTCTCTCTTCATCTTTGGATTCTTATCTAACGATCCGGGACGTAATCCTGGACGTGAGGAATAAAAAAAATATTTTTCGTTTTTCTTTACTTTTTTCTTTATTTTGTTTCTTAGTTTTTTTTTTATGTATGGAATTTACCTATGATGAAAAAGGAAAAGGATTGCCATTTTTTCAAATTAGAAAGTCTGAAGTGATCAGAGGGAGCGGAGAGAGAGGGATTCGAACCCTCGGTACGAATAATTCGTACAACGGATTAGCAATCTGCCGCTTTAGTCCACTCAGCCATCTCTCCCAATTGAAAATGGAAATTTTTTGTGTAATGTAACACGTGAAGTAAAGGTTGATAAAAACTCTTGTTTTCCTTCTTTATTATAATGATATAATAACATAATGATAACAATATATTCGAAATGGATAACATCTTAGATAAGATATTTACGAATTTGATCAGTAATTCCATTTCGATAATGATTCGAAACAGATATCCACCAATGGAATAGATATAGAAAAAATACCTTACTTCACTTCTTTGATTTTGTAAGAAAGGCTCATTACCCCGGCTTGGTTAAGTAAAGTACTGGCCGGGCCATTACATCACTTCTTTTGTTCTAATGAATTATTCATAGATCAAACAATTTCATTATGTAGGATTTGATATAAAATGAAAATTGTTATTGAAACAAGAACAGGGGCAATTTCCATTCCTGTGATAGAAGTGCTATTTCTTAGTATTATTAATACTATAGTATGGTATAGTTATAATATAACTCATTTACTTGTTCAAGGGACAGGCTTTATTTGAATACTTGAGATCCAATTGACCCGAATTCATAAGATCTGATCTGTCAGTTGAAAGGAAAGTTGAAAAAGAAACGTGGAATTTCTCATTTTGACGGTCCAGCTTTAATAACTCCTTTGATCCAAGACTGTTAGTAATGACTTCCCGCAAAGGAAAGGAAAAGCATATATATAATAATATAATCGAACTTTCTTTTTATGTTTTTTATGTTATTTAAATAAGCTTTCCGCTCTTACCCCATTTTTTCAAGTCCCCAGTGGGACGAAGTGTCAACGCTATAATTTCTTTGATGCTATCTTTATAGTGTCTCATTCCTTTGTTCGACAAATGATCCATTCATATACAATAATGAATATGTAGCGGGTATAGTTTAGTGGTAAAAGTGTGATTCGTTCTATTAACAACTTAAATAGTTAAGGGGTCTTTCGGTTTTTTCATATTCCGATCAAAAACTTTATTTCTTAAAAAGGATTAATCCTTTTACCCTCAATAGCATATTTGATTTGAGGAATCATATACATTCTCACGATTTGTATCCAAAGGTCAATTCGAAATTGAATAAAAAAATGGGATTATGGAGTCGCGAAGCAAAATTTTTTTTATTGGATCAAATCTTCCAATTCAATGAGTATGAGTAAAGGATCTATGGATGAAGATACAAAAATCTATTTCCAATCGTAACTAGATCTTTAATTTTTGTGTTGTAAAGAAAAGATTGAAGCAAAATAGCTAGAAAACGATGGTTTTGGTTTACTAGAACGATCGGCATATTGTTTCAGCTCGGTGGAAACCAAATTCTTTTCCTCAGGATCCCGCGAGTGGAAATAGGGGACGAAGTAACTAGACTAAACAGATTTGGCATAATCCTCCCTCTAGAGGGATCATCTAGAAAGCGAGTAGCTTTGTATGCATTCAAGCCGACATAGATGTTATGGATCTCATTTTTTCTCTGGGAATACATAGACTTTCCATAAAGGAGCCGAATGAAAGCAAAATTTCATGTTCGGTTTTGAATTAGAGACGTTAAAAATGATCAATCAACGTCGACTATAACCCCTAGCCTTCCAAGCTAACGATGCGGGTTCGATTCCCGCTACCCGCTCTATATTACTTATTCTACATGCATTATCCATTTTTATATGCATCCTTTATTTTATTACCTAATCAATTTTCCGTGTAATCTTTTTTTTTTAAGAGAGAGGAATAATTTGAAAAACTAAAATAGGAATGAAAAGCGTCCATTGTCTAATGGATAGGACAGAGGTCTTCTAAACCTTTGGTATAGGTTCAAATCCTATTGGACGCAATTTTTTTCCATATATTTTTTTTTTTTGAATGTCTATCCCAAGAAATCTTTTTTGAATGATTCGAATAAGAAATATTTCTCTCTCAATGATTACTCTTGTACTAAGAAAAAGAATGATAAATTTATGCTTGTTCTTCAAGTAGAAACAGTTCGATCTGTTCCTGAATAGCTTCCTTCAAAAGGGTTTCTGCTTGCTCGGTAAATGTCTTGGTAGAAGATAGAATTTCTTGGAATTGAGGTTTATTATTTTTTAAGTAGTTACGTAATTGAATGAGAAATTTCTTTACCTGTCCAATTCCTAACGGATCAAGATATCCATTCGCTCCAGTATAAATGGTAGCTATCTGCTCTTCCACCGTAAG